GAACCCTTATTGAAGATATACTTGAAAAAAGGATTCGATTCTGTAATGATAAAACAAAAAAAAAATATTTACCAAAAGCATATGATCCTTTTTTAAACGGATATTATAGAGGAAAAATAAAAATAATTTTTTCACTCTCAATGATAAATGGAACGTTGAGAAAAAATGATAGAGCAAAAATTTGGATAAATCAAATCCATAATATAATTATTAATAATTATTATTCTAAAAAAGAAGATAAAATCCATCTAGTTAATAAAAAATTGTTATCAAAAGAAATTTGTAAAATAGTTCCTCTAGAGTCATATAAATTAATTGACAATTTAGAACAACAAGACGAAGAATATCAAGAAAGTATAATGGAGGATTATGATATTCTTTCAAGAGAAGCCAAACGTGTAGTACTTTTTAATGATAACCTACCAAATGGAAATAGTTATATTAATACGAAAAATACTGATAACCCTGATTATGATCAAGTAGATGAAGTGGCTTTGCTAGATTATTCACAAGAATCAGATTTTGATCGAGACATAATCAAAGGTTCTATGCGCCCTCAAAGACGTAAAACTATTGTTTTGAAACTTTTTCAAGGAAACGTAAATTCACCCCTTTTTTTTGACAGAATAGGCAAACCTTTTTTTTTTTCTTTTGATCTCCTCAACCTGATGCAAATTTTTTTAAAAAAGTGGATACAGAAAAAGAACGAATTCAAAATATTAGATTATACAAAGGAAAATACACGAGAAAATGAGAAAAAAGAAGAGAACATAAGAGAAAAATGGGAAAATAGAAAAAGAAAGGAAAAAACACGTATAGAAATAGCAGAAAGCTGGGATAGTATTCTGTTTGCTCAAGTAATAAGAAGTTCTTTCTTAATAACTCAATCAATTATTCGAAAATATATTGTCATACCTTCATTGATAATAATCAAAAATCTTATCCGTATATTATTATTTGAATTTCCCGAATGGTCCGAGGATTTCAAAGATTGGAATAAAGAAATGCATATTAAATGTACCTATAATGGTGTTGCAGTATCAGAAAAAGAATTTCCGAAAAACTGGTTAACAGAGGGTATTCAGATAAAGATCCTATTTCCTTTTCGTCTTAAACCGTGGCACCGATCTAAGCTACAATCTCCTAAAAAAACTTCAACGAAAAAAAAAGAACAACGACAACAAACAAAATTTTGTTTTTTAACAGTTTTGGGAATGGAAGTTGAATTACCTTTTAATTCTCCCCGAAAACGACTTTTCTTTTTTGAACCCATTTTTCAAGAACTTAAAAAGAAAATGAAAAAATGGAAAAAGAAGCGTTTTAAAATTATAAAATTTTTTAAAGCAAGAACAAACTTGCTTTTTCTAAAAGAACTACTAAAAGAATTCTCCAAAATAATGAATTTAAATAAAAAACGAATAAATAAAGAAATACCAATATACCTGTCTAATGAAGCTAAAAAAGAAAAAAAATTGAGAATTAGTAATCAAATAATTGATGAATTGTCTATTCCTCTTCGATCTATTGATTGGACAAAGGATTCATTTAGAGAAGAAAAAATGAAAGATCTGATTGATATAACAAACACATTAATAAATAAAACAGACACAATTATAAAAGAAAAAAAAAAAGAGTTTAGAACTTCAAAGAAAAATATTAGTCCTAATAAAATTAGTTCTGATCATAAAAGATTACAATCAGCCAACATAAAATGGAAAATTTTCAAAAAAAGAAATATTGAATTAATTCGTAAATTCCACCAGTTTATCAAAGTTTTGAATGAAAAGATATATATATATATCTTTTTAGAGATGATTAATATCCCCAGAATTAATGCACAACTTTTGATTGAATCAATAAAAAAAAAAATAAAAAAATACATTTCCAATAATGAAAAAAATCAACAAATAATTGATAAAACAAATCAAAATATAACTCACTTTATTGAAACTATAAATAAATCAGTTTTTTATATTAATAATAAGAATACAAATCTTTTTTTTGATTTATCATACTTGTCTCAAGCATATGTATTTTACAAATTATCACAAACCGAAGTTATTAACTTATCTAAATTAAGATCCATCTTTCAATATCACGGAACATCTATTTTTCTTAAGAATGAAATAAAAGATTATTTTGTTGAAGTCCAAAGAATATTTCATTCCGAATTTAAACAAAAGAATTTTAAAAATCCTAGAATGAATCAATGGAAAAACAGGTTACAAGGTCATTATGAATACGATTTATATCCGATTAAATGGGCCAGATTAATACCTAAAAAATTTCGAAATAGAGTCAATGAAGGTCGTATGTTCAAAAATACGTCTTTAACAAAATGTGATTCCTATGAAAAAAATCGCTTAATTCAGTATAAAAAAAAAAATTATTTTGAAACATACTACGCATTACCCAATCAAAAAGATAATTTTCAAAAAGACTATATATATAATCTCTTATCATATAAATCTATTAATTACGAAGATAAAAAAGATTCATATATTTATGGATTACCAGTACAAGTAAATAATAAGAAAAAAATTGATTATATTTACAATAACGATCAAAAAAAATTATTTGATATGCTAGAATGTATCCCTATCAATAATTATCTAGTAGAAGATAATATTATATCTATTAATAAAAATTCGGATAGAAAATTTTTTGATTGTGAAATTGTACATTTTGGTCTTAAAAAGAAGGCCTCAATATCGTCCTGGATCAATATTGAGGCGGGTACCAACAGTAATAAAAATACTAAACTTGGGTTTTATAATTATAAAATAATCGATAAAATTGATAAGACCTTTTTTTTTGATTGGATGGGAATGAATGAAGAAATACTAAGTTGTTCCATATCGAATTTTGAACTTTGGTTCTTCCCAGAAATTGTAAAACTTTATAATGCATATAGGATTAACCCGTGGATCATACCAATTCAATTCTTTTTTTATAATTGGAATGTAAATGATACTTTTAGTAAAAATCTCATTGGAAAGAAAAAAAAATATATTTTTATATCATCAAATGAACAAACTCTTGAATTTGAAAAAAAAAAAAATAAAGTCGAAAGAGAATCCGTGGCCCAAGAGGATCTTGAATCAATTATGTCAAACCAAGAAAAATATGTTCAAGAAGAGTATGCAGAATCAGATCTGAAAAAACGTAGAAATAAAAAATACTACAAGAAAAATACGGAAGTAGAACTTGATTTCTTACTAAAAAGATATTTGTGTTTTCAATTAAAATGGAATAATTCCTTAAATCAAAGAATGATCAATAACATAAACGTATATTGTCTCCTGCTTAGATTAATAAACCCAAGAGAAATTGTGATATCCTCTCTTCAAAGGGGAGAAATTCGTCTGGATATTCTTATAATTCAGAAGGATTTAACTCTTACAAAATTGATAAAAAAGGGAATATTGACTATCGAACCAGTTCGTCTATCGGTAAAAAACGATGGACAATTTATTATGTATCAAACTATAGGTCTTTCATTAGTTCATAAGAATAAATTTCAAAAAAACCAAGAAAAAAGCTATGGGGATAAGAATAGTTTTGATGAACCCATTGCAATACATCAAAAAAGGACTGAAAATAGATATAAAAAAAATGATGATTTCCTTGTTCCTGAAAATATTTTATCCTCTAGAGTTTGTAGAGAGTTTAGAATTCTAAGTTGTTTCAATTCTAAGAATGGAAAAAATATCCATAGAAATAAAGCATTTTATAATCCAAATAGAGTGAAAAATCGTGTTCACGTTTTAGATAAAAGTAAACATCTTGATAGATATAATAATAAACTAATTAAATTAAAACTCTTTCTTTGGCCCAATTATCGATTAGAAGATTTAGCTTGTATGAATCGTTATTGGTTTGATACAAATAATGGCAGTCGTTTTAGTATGGTACGAATATATATGTATCTACAATTGCAAATTTGTTAATGCGAGATTTTTACAATATGTGTACTATATTTAGTATATGAAGAAAAAAAAAGCATCTCCGTTATCTTACGTTTTGATACAGAATATGACTTTAATTCAATGGAAATGTACAAATTAATCAAAAAAATTTTCTTATTGAAATTTTTTTTCAGTCTAACTATTTTTTGTGTGTGTAAAAATATACCATCCTTTTTATATCTTAATTTATATCCTAATTCCATTTTCAAAAAGGGATTGAGTATTCATTAATAATGTATTTTATTTGACAAAAAGAAAAATAGAAATTTGTTGAAATACAAAACAAAATTGAAATCAGTGACAATGCTAATTGTATATTATTACTCATCAATAAATAAAATATATATATAATATCTAAAACTATAAGGAATTTTTTTTATGATAAAAAACACATTGATCTCAGTAGAAGAAAAAAAAGGATCTGTTGAATTTCAAGTATTAAGTTTCACGAATAAGATACGAAGACTTACTTCACATTTGGAATTGCACAAAAAAGACTATTTATCTCAAAGGGGTCTACGTAAAATTCTGGGAAAACGCCAAGGGTTACTGTGTTATTTGTCAAAGAAAAATAGAATACATTATAAAGAATTAATTAAGCAATTGGATATTCGGGAGTCAAAAACTCGTTAATTTAAAAAGTAATTTTGAATTATTTGATTTATTAGATATTGCATTTTGTTAGATATTCAATTTTAATCAACTTATTTGTATTTTCGGCAATTCATGGAAAAATGAATCGAGGAAAAACTTATGACTGGACCAGCTACAAGAAAAGACCTCATGCTAGTCAATATGGGCCCCCACCACCCATCAATGCACGGTGTTCTTCGACTCATCGTCACTTTAGACGGTGAAGACGTTATTGACTGTGAACCAATATTGGGTTATTTACATAGAGGAATGGAAAAAATTGCGGAAAACAGAACAATTATACAATATCTACCTTATGTAACACGTTGGGATTATTTAGCTACTATGTTCACAGAAGCAATAACCATAAATGGACCAGAACAGTTGGTAAATATTCAAGTACCTAAAAGAGCCAGCTATATCAGAGTTATTATGTTGGAGTTAAGTCGTATAGCTTCTCATCTGTTATGGCTTGGCCCTTTTATGGCCGATATTGGTGCACAGACTCCTTTCTTCTATATTTTCAGAGAAAGAGAATTTGTCTATGATCTATTCGAAGCTGCCACCGGAATGAGAATGATGCATAATTTTTTTCGTATCGGGGGAGTCACAGCTGATCTACCTCATGGCTGGATAGATAAATGTTTGGATTTCTGCGATTATTTTTTGACAGAAGTTGCTGAATATCAAAAACTTATTACAAAAAATCCTATTTTTTTAGAACGAGTTGAGGGCGTAGGCATTATTGGTGGAGAAGAAGTAATAAATTGGGGTTTATCAGGACCAATGCTGCGAGCTTCAGGAATACAATGGGATCTTCGTAAAGTTGATCATTATGAGTGTTATGACGAATTTGATTGGGAAGTTCAATGGCAAAAAGAAGGAGATTCATTAGCTCGTTATTTAGTTAGACTTGGTGAAATGATGGAATCCATAAAAATTATTCAACAGGCTTTGGAAAAAATTCCAGGGGGACCTTATGAAAATTTAGAAAGCCGATGTTTTGATAGAGAAAGGTATCTGGAATGGAATGATTTTGAATATAGATTCATTAGTAAAAAACCTTCGCCTACTTTTGAGTTGCCGAAACAAGAACTTTATGTGAGAGTCGAAGCTCCAAAAGGGGAATTGGGCATTTTTCTGATAGGGGATCAGGGTAGTTTTCCTTGGAGATGGAAAATTCGACCACCAGGTTTTATCAATTTGCAAATTCTTCCTCAGTTAGTTAAAAGAATGAAATTGGCCGATATTATGACAATACTAGGTAGCATAGATATCATTATGGGAGAAGTTGACCGTTAAAATGATAATTAATACAACAAATGTACAAGATATCAATTCTTTTTCAAGATTGGAATCCTTAAAAGAGGTCTATGAAATTATATGGGTGCTTGTCCCTATTTTTACTCCTATATTCGGAATCACAATAGGTGTACTAGTAATTGTATGGTTAGAAAGAGAAATATCCGCAGGGATACAACAACGTATTGGACCTGAATATGCGGGCCCGTTGGGAGTTCTTCAAGCTTTAGCAGATGGTACAAAATTGCTTTTAAAAGAAAATCTTCTTCCATCTAGAGGGAATACTCATTTATTCAGTATCGGACCATCCATAGCAGTTATATCAATTCTACTAAGTTATTCAGTAATTCCTTTTGGTTATCGCCTTGTTTTAGCCGATCTTAATATTGGTGTTTTTTTATGGATTGCCATTTCAAGTATTGCTCCTATTGGACTTCTTATCTCAGGATATGGTTCAAATAATAAATATTCTTTTTTAGGTGGTCTACGAGCTGCTGCTCAATCAATTAGTTATGAACTACCATTAACTCTATGTGTATTATCAATATCTCTACGTGCGAGTCGTTAAGACATAAACTTCTCCTAGTTTTTAAGAGTTAAAATGAATTGAATAGTTTTCTATTCATTATTTATAATTTATATTAATGAACTAAAGAACTAAATTAGATAGTTATATGAGTGAAATAAAACAGCTTATAGAAAAAAGAATTCGCAGTAAAAACATTGAGTCTCATTTTCTAGGTATAAGAGTTAAGCGGAAATAAACGTAATAAAAAGAGAACTTTTATCCCAAGATTGGTTAATTAATTAACCCGTCTTGAAGCGGACTCAAAAAAAAAAAAAGATCAACCCTAGTGAATTTTCACTATTATTTGTATGTACTAGTATACATCTATTGCCATAATACGCGCGATTGAACAAAAAAATGAGTGGATGGTTAGAAACACCAAAATATGCAAAGGATTAGTAATAGAGATTTTAAAAATTATCCAAAATAAGAGAATAGAAACATTTTATCAAAATGGATAATAAAAAAAGAATACTAATTGGGGCTTTAAATTCGTAGAAATGATTAGGCAGTACTCCCCACGATTCCGATCCAGAATATGCTTCTATCTACCCATTAACTAAATGACTATCCAAAACGAAATAATCCCTTATTTCATAAGTCCCTCCCTTTTTTTTCTGAGAAACAAGAATAGGAACAAAAAAAAAAAAAAAAATAGATATCTTTTTTTGTACTTGTATTCTTTCTATTTTTTTTTTCTTTATTGACGAACTAATGGAATGGTTATTTCATTTTCGTAATTAAAACCGCTGAATTATTTGTATTTCTAAAAAAAGTATTTTAGTGAAGAATTAAGTTATTACTCAACGAAGAAAAATTGAAATTTTTAAAGAGGATGAGATCAATTCAGAAGTCATTTTTTTATTTATTATTTTCTTTTTTATTCAAATAAAACTAAAACAGACAGAATTCCATTGATTTAATTTTGGAATACACGATAGATAGATTTTGATACTATATTATCCGACAAAACATATATATCAAGATAAATAATATCGATTAACACCTTAAATTTATTTATATCTTTTGAGGAGCCGTATGAAGTGAAAATCTCATGTACGGTTCTGTAATAGCGATGAGAACAGTAATGTTATTGGCGACTATAATTATCTAACAGTTCAAGTACAGTTGATATAGTTGAAGCTCAATCAAAATATGGTTTTTTGGGGTGGAATTTGTGGCGTCAACCTATAGGGTTTATGATTTTTTTAATTTCTTCCTTAGCAGAATGTGAAAGATTACCTTTTGATTTACCAGAAGCAGAGGAAGAATTAGTAGCGGGTTATCAAACGGAATATTCGGGTATAAAATTTGGTTTATTTTACGTTGCTTCCTATCTAAATCTATTAGTTTCTTCATTATTAGTAACAGTTCTTTATTTGGGCGGTTGGGATATATCTATTCCGTATATATTAAATTCTTCACTTTTTGAAATAAATAAAGCAGGTGGACTCTTTGTAATGACAATTGGTATCTTTATTACATTAGTTAAAACTTATTTGTTCTTGTTCATTTCTATCACAACAAGATGGACTTTACCCAGACTAAGAATGGATCAATTATTAAATCTTGGATGGAAATTTCTTTTACCTATTTCTCTCGGTAATTTATTATTAACAACTTCTTTCGAACTCTTTTCACTATAAAAGAATACAATGTTTTATATTCACGACTTATCTCAACCAAGAGAAAGAAACAAACATCAAATTATTCATAGATATTACAATATGTTCCCTATGATAACTGGGTTCATGAATTATGGTCAACAAACAGTACGAGCTGCAAGATACATTGGTCAAAGTTTCATGATTACTTTATCCCACGCAAATCGTTTGCCTGTAACTATTCAATATCCTTACGAAAAATTAATAGCATCCGAGCGTTTCCGCGGTCGAATCCATTTTGAATTTGATAAATGTATTTCTTGTGAAGTATGTGTTCGTGTATGTCCTATAGATCTACCCGTTGTTGATTGGAAATTGGAAACTTATATTCGAAAGAAACAATTGCTTAATTACAGTATTGATTTCGGAATCTGTATATTTTGTGGTAACTGCGTTGAATATTGTCCAACAAATTGTTTATCCATGACAGAAGAATATGAACTTTCTACTTATGATCGTCATGAATTGAATTATAATCAAATTGCTTTGGGTCGTTTACCAATGTCAGTAGTTGACGATTCTACAATTCGAACAATTTCAAATTCTACTGAAATTCCAATAAAAAAGAAGTAAATCCCTTGATTAAATGGTAATTTGAAATTACTAAATTTCTGTTTTAATCTAAAGGAATGAGGTTTCTTTCGTGTTGTTTGTTTGGTCACTAACAAAAAATCCAAATTTTTAATTAATAAGAATTGCAGCTTTTTTTGGATTGAAAATATATTAATAATTGAAAAAAAAAAAAAAAAAGATATTAGTAATATCTGGAATTATTTCAAAATACATAATTTCGAAATACTCTTTTTCATATAAAAAATGAAGTGAATCAAATAAAAGTACATAGATTAATTCACAACCTTTCAGATTAAATTACGAATTCATCAACAATTTTTTTTCCTGGTCGAGTCAATAAGTTCATGAAAAATATTTCTATTTATTTATTATTGTACATATAATGGATTTGCCTGGACCGATACATGATTTTCTTTTAGTCTTGTTGGGATCAGGTCTTATATTAGGAAGTATGGGTGTCGTATTATTTACCAACTCAATTTATGCTGCTTTTTCATTGGGACTGGTTCTTGTTTGTATATCTTTTTTTTATATTTTATCAAATTCCCATTTTGTAGCTGCTGCGCAACTCCTTATTTATGTGGGCGCTATAAATGTTTTAATCATATTTGCTGTGATGTTTATGAAGGGTTCAGAATATTCCAAAGATTTTAATCTTTGGACCATTGGAAGTGGAGTTACTTTGCTCGTTTGTACAAGTATTTTTGTTTCACTAATGAATACTATTCTAGATACGTCATGGTATGGGATTATTTGGACTACAAGATCAAATCAGATTCTAGAGCAAGATTTGATAAGTACTAGTCAACAAATTGGAATTCATTTATCAACAGATTTTTTTCTTCCATTTGAACTCATTTCAATAATTCTTTTAGCTGCTTTGGTAGGTGCAATTGCCGTGGCTCGCCAGTAATTAATCTTTAGAACTAGCAACTGCAATCTAAATACTAAATAAAACTTTGTTCTAGGTTATCACACCCATACCCTTTCTTTACTTTCACTTTAATTAAGTATATTTTTGAAAATTGTTTCTGTCTAAATTCTTTTTTTTTTTATTCGATCTATTACCAATAGATTTCCCTTGTTCTGTACTTTTTTTAGTCAATCGAATTGAATTTTAAAAATTGTTACTTATATTGAAATGAATCGAAATTGATAAGGAGTTGGTCAATGATGCTAGAACATGTACTTGTTGTAAGTGCCTATTTATTTTGTATTGGTATCTATGGATTGATCACAAGCCGAAACATGGTTAGAGCCCTTATGTGTCTTGAACTGATCCTGAATGCAGTTAATATAAATTTGGTAACATTTTGTGATTTTTTTGATAGTCGTCAATTAAAAGGTAATATTTTCTCCATTTTTGGTATAGCTATTGCAGCCGCTGAAGCAGCTATTGGACCAGCTATTGTTTCGTCAATTTATCGTAACAGAAAATCAACTCGTATTAATCAATCAAATTTGTTAAATAAGTAGTCTTCATTAGATAAATGATGATATTCATCAAGTTGAATTATCTTTTTATCCGTAGAATAGGATAATGACGAAAACGTAAGAAATTAAAGTATCTTGGCCCTATCGCATGATTCAATCTCATAGTAAGTTTAGATTGATTAGATAAATTATAATAAATTATTGATTCATCTGGTATCTAAATAATGATTAATTTAAAGCTTTATTACTAGATTGAAAATTGATGATGTTCAAAAATTTATAGATCCAATGTCACATTCAGTAAAGATTTATGATACATGTATAGGGTGTACTCAATGTGTCCGAGCTTGCCCCACAGATGTATTAGAAATGATACCTTGGGACGGATGTAAAGCTAAGCAAATTGCTTCTGCTCCAAGAACAGAAGACTGTGTTGGTTGTAAGAGGTGTGAATCCGCTTGTCCAACGGATTTCTTGAGTGTTCGAGTTTATTTATGGCATGAAACAACTCGAAGCATGGGTCTAGCTTATTGATAAATGCGAGAAAACCATACTTGAATACATTTGATTTTTTTTATTGACAACAACTCGTGCTCAAAATATATATATATATATATTTTGAGCACGAGTTGTTCTAGTCCAAGTGTATCTTGTTTTTACTACGAATTATTTTCCTTGGTTAACAATAGTTGTAGTTTTGCCAATATTTTTTGGTTCCCTACTTTTCTTTCTCCCTCATAAAGGAAATAAGGTCATTAGGTGGTATACTATATGTATATGCTTTTTAGAACTCCTTATAACAACCTATACATTTTGTTATCATTTTGAATTTGACGATCCATTAATTCAATTGACAGAGGATTATAAATGGATCCATTTTTTTAATTTTTACTGGAGATTGGGAATAGATGGTCTTTCTATAGGACCCATTTTACTGACGGGGTTTATCACCACTTTAGCTACTTTAGCGGCTTGGCCAGTTACGCGGAATTCTCGATTATTCCATTTCCTAATGTTAACTATGTATAGCGGTCAAATCGGATCATTTTCTTCTCGAGATCTTTTACTTTTTTTTATCATGTGGGAATTCGAATTAATTCCTGTTTATTTACTTCTATCGATGTGGGGAGGAAAGAAACGTTTGTATTCAGCTACAAAATTTATTTTGTACACTGCAGGGAGTTCCATTTTTTTGTTAATGGGAGTTTTGGGTATTGGTTTATATGGTTCTAACGAACCAACATTCAATTTTGAAACATCAGCTAATCAATCGTATCCTGTCGCACTGGAAATACTATTTTATATTGGATTTCTTATTGTTTTTGCTGTCAAATCACCGATTATACCCTTACATACATGGTTACCAGACACACATGGAGAGGCACATTACAGTACTTGTATGCTTCTAGCCGGAATCTTATTAAAAATGGGAGCATATGGATTAGTTCGCATCAATATGGAATTATTACCCTACGCTCATTCTATATTTTCTCCCTGGTTGATCATAGTAGGGATAATTCAAATAATCTATGCAGCTTCAACATCTCCTGGTCAACGTAATTTAAAAAAAAGAATAGCTTATTCTTCCGTATCTCATATGGGTTTCATAATTATAGGAATTGGATCTATAAGCGATGCAGGACTCAATGGATCTATTTTACAAATAATTTCTCATGGATTTATTGGTACTGGGCTTTTTTTCTTAGCGGGAACAGGTTATGATAGAATACGCCTTGTTTATCTTGACGATATGGGAGGAATGGCTATACCAATTCCTAAAATATTTACGACTTTCAGTATTTTATCGATAGCTTCCCTTGCATTACCGGGAATGAGTGGTTTTGTTGCAGAACTAATAGTCTTTTTTGGAATTATTACCAGCCAAAAATATCTTTTAATGACAAAAATATTAATTCTTTTTGTAATGGCAATTGGAATGATATTAACTCCTATTTATTTATTATCCATGTTACGCCAGATGTTCTATGGATACAAACTTTTTAATGTTCAAAATTTTTCTTTTTTTGATTCAGGACCGCGAGAGTTGTTTGTTTCGATCTCTATCCTTTTACCAATAATAGGTATTGGTATTTATCCAGATTTTGTTTTATCACTATCAGTTGATAAAGTTGAAACTATTTTAGCTATTTATTTTTATAGATAATTTTCTTTACATAAAAATAAATAAAAAAACCAGCAATACAATATTGCAATAATAATGATTTAAAAAAGGAATTTGTTGTAGAAAATAAGTGAAAAAAAAAAAATGAATTGGACTTGCAACCATATACATTTGGATTTTCTGAGAACCATTTGAATCACTACATTACTTGATTCAAATGGTTCTCTTTCTCCATGATTTACACGAATTTTTCTTATATATATACTGTTCTATGTTTAGATTCGTTAGGTCCTTTCTTCAATTCAATTAGATGTTTAATGTAAATGAACCATAACTATGTAGCCCTATCCCTAATAAATTGACCCCAAAATAGCATATCCAAATTATAAGAAAACCCATCGAGGCCACAATTGCAGAATTTATACTTTCAAAATTTTTATTTGTTCTAATATGTAAATAAATTGCGAATATGGTCCAAGTAATAAATGCCCACGTTTCTTTTGGATCCCAATTCCAATATGATCCCCATGCCTCATTAGCCCATACTGCTCCTGAAAGAATACCTATGCTTAAAAAGATAAACCCTATACTAATAGTACGATAACTCCAATGATCTAATTGATGAATCAATTGAGACTTGTAATAATTATTAGAATAAAATAAATAAGTGTTTTTTAAAACATTGTTTCCGTCGTTCATGTATTGGATCTCACCCAAGGAAAATGACTTATTTAAAAAATAACTGTTTTTACCAAAAATTCTTATGACTTTTTGAAATGTAATGACTACAAGAGCTAATGAAAATAATGATCCACATAAAAGAGATGCATAACCCAATACCATCATACTTACATGCATCATTAACCAATGAGATTGAAGAGCCGGGACTAATATTTCGGATTGATGCATGTAAGTTAAAAATATTGAAGTAGAAAAACCTTGGGTAAAAATAGTACTTGGCATGGTTATTGAACTTAAACTAAAATAGTTTTTATTTTTTTTGAAATATGTAACCATATGAATAATGGAAAAACTCCATGAAAGAAATAGTAATGATTCAGATAAATCACTTAATGGTAAATGTCTCAAATAAATCCAACGACTAACTAATAATACAGTTATAAAAAAAAAAGTCGTTATCATTCCTTTTTCTGCGGAAGCATATAGTCCTACAATTTCATCAACTAATAAGGTTATCAAAAGAATTGTAATTACAATTGAAACGACTGAAAGGGATATATGAGTTAATATATGTTCTACAGTTGAAAATATCATAAAAAAAGGGGGGGATCTATCAATTATAAGAATAGAAATCGGGAACTGAATTCATTATATTATAGTCCTTATTCTTTTATAATACCTTATTCTTTTATAATATTTTGAATTTATAATATAAAATGGCATGCCGCTACTCGGATTCGAACCGAGATGCTCTAGCACTGCTTCCTAAGAGCAGCGTGTCTACCGATTTCACCATAGCGGCTTTCTCGAAATCATAATAACTTATTTTGATTCAATCGTCGAGATTGAAAGAATCAATTCAATGTAATATTTTTTAGAAAATCAAAAACTGGATAAAAAAAATTTAAGTAAAAAAAATTGTGTATTTGTATCGCTTACAATTTTAGCATTATGTCTAAGTATTACACTCAAAAAATTGATCGAAATATTTGTATAGCTTTGTATTAATCGTTAAAGTTGTTATTCTGTAAAGAATTTCTCTTACGATTTAGAAAACTTATTTAATTCGGTATTGTTCAGTATTGGGGAAATAGATTATATAATCTAACAAATATCTAATAATATATTTAAATATAATAATAAAGTTATTATTTCTATCAGAATTTCCATTGTACCATAATTCAATAAATCTTTTATAAATTTATAGATATTTTGATTAATATTCTAGTCTCCGCATGGAATCCTTTTTTTATCACTTCAAATTAGTATAGGATTGCTTATATAAAAAATCCACCTAAACCTAAAGAAGATAAAAAAAAGATTAAGATAAGAAGAAATAAATTTTTAAAATTTGGTTAAAAGGAGTAGGGATAGAGATATATTATATACGGCAATAAAAATTTAGGGAGATAATAGTTTAAGACAATTAAAAAAAAAGGTTTTCAATTTTATCAACTAATTTCATAATTTTCATAACTTATTCATTTTGAATAAAGAATTTATTACTAGATTTTCTATATTTATATTTATAGAATAAAATATATAATCAAATAAAAATGAAGAAATCAATTTTTGTTTAGGGGTCGATGGGGATTCTTATTTTCCCCATCCCAAAAATGAAAGAACAAACATGCTAAAACTAAAATTAAAGGTAAAACCTTGTTTATTCTTTTTTCTTTGAACTTTATTTCTGAAGTTAAGTTTTTTCTTTTTCAATAAAGTATCAGTTTTTTTTTTTTTAGAATTTAGTAAACAAACTTCTTTTTAGTTTACATACCCTAAAGAAAAAAAAAAGAATTAAATATAGATCCCATTAGGAAATAATAATTATTTTTTAATTAATTCTTTTTAATTTAACTAGTCTCTTTTTTGATTTAAAAGGGTTCAGATTATTAGAATGTTTCTTTTTTTATTTATTTGATTTGTCGCACAAAAAAACTTTTTGAATTCCCTGTAGAAAGAGATTTTGCTAATGAAAAAGCTTTCAACGCTGCCCAATACCCTTTGCTTTTCCAAATATTTTTACGAATCCGTTTTTTTGATATAGAAGTGCGTTTTTTTGGAACTGCCATTTTAAAATTAAAATAAGTTATTCATTTCTATAGTTGGATGTGAAAGACATATTTTGCTTAAAAAAAAAATTATTCGTTACTATACTATTTATTTACTATACTATATATTATATATTTGTTCTTTTCATTCGATTCCTTTCATAATCTAAGGATTCTATGAAAATCCATTAAAATATATTATGAGAAACAAACATAAAAGAAAGACAAAAAGTATAATAATAATATATTATTATTATTGCAAAAAAGAATACAACAAGAAAAGAGTCTAATCGGGTCTGGTTTGGCATTGTCTATTTTCTCTGTCTTCCATTTATATATGAATGGAATATACATGTGATAAAATAGATCGAAAATTTTAAAAACTCAACCTTTCTATTTATATGAACTTAATTTGCATTTTTTAATTCGACTGAAACTAGTAATTCATTTGATAAAGAATATTTTTTTTTTTATTTCATATTTTACTAATTCCTTTAGTAAATCCTTTTATAATTTATTTATGTCAAAGGATTAGTATATATATAATTTTTAAAAAATTGAAAAAAATCCATTCAGTTCAAAAGATAATTGGTTAATGATTTTAAATAAACGAACGAAAAACAAATAGTTCGGATTTTTTTGGGTTTGGTTTGGGCAATTCATACAATTTTTTTTTTTTATAATTATTTGTCCTTCCTCTATAAACTGTGTTCAATAAATAAAAAGTTTTGTAATGCGTAAAAAATAATAATGCAAATTTTAAATTTTCTATATTGTCAGAACAAAAAAAGAAATAGAAGTTTTTACTAAAAATTTAATTTGAGTATATTATGGGAACAATTCTAAGTTCTTGATTGGAAATAGTTGAAGTATTTGAAAAAATTAAGAATAATTAAGAATAGAAAATTCTATTTCACTTTTACATATTTTAATTTGTTATTAATTGACCCTTTTCAAAATAAAAAAAAAACAAGTTCGTGAATCAGAAATAATAAATTTGTAAATAGTAACAAAATATTTTTTTTTTATGGAATATACATATCAATATTCGTGGATCATACCTTTTATTTCACTTCCAGTTCTTATGTTACTAGCAGGGGGACTATTGCTTTTTCCAACGTCAACAAAAAAACTTCGCCGTATATGGTCTTTTACTGGTGTTTTTTTTTTAAGTATAGTGATGATTTTTTCATTTTATTTGTTTATTCATCAAATAAGTAACAGTTATGTTTATCAATATGTATGGTCCTGGACTATCAATAATGATTTTTCTTTAGAGTTTGGCTACTTGATTGATCCACTTACTTCTATTATGTTATTATTAATTACTACTGTTGGGATTTTGGTTCTTATTTATAGTGACAATTATATGTCTCATGATCAAGGATATTTGAGATTTTGTGCTTATATGATTTTTTTCAATACTTCAATGTTGGGATTAGTTACTAGTTCTAATTTGGTACAAATTTATATTTTTTGGGAATTGGTTGGAATGTGTTCGTATCTATTAATAGGTTTTTGGTTTACACGACCTATTGCGTCGAATGCCTGCCAAAAGGCATTTGTAACGAATCGTGTGGGGGATTTTGGTTTATTATTAGGGATTTTAGGTCTTTATTGGACAACAGGTAGTTTTGAATTTCGTGATTTGTTTCAAATATTCAATAACTTGATTTCTAATAATGAGGTTCATTTTTTATTTGTTAGTTTATGTGCCTTCCTATTATTTTCTGGTGCAGTTGCTAAATCTGCTCAATTTCCCCTTCATGTGTGGTTACCTGATGCCATGGAGGGACCTACCCCCATTTCGGCTCTTATCCATGCTGCTACGATGGTTGCAGCGGGAATTTTTCTTGTCGCTCGGTTTATTCCTCTTTTCATAGTCATACCTTACATAATGAATATAATAGTTTTGATCGGTATAATAACAGTACTGTTTGGAGCTACTTTAGCTCTTGCTCAAAAAGATATTAAGAGAAGCTTAGCTTATTCTACAATGTCCCAATTGGGTTATATGATGTTAGCTTTGGGTATAGGGTCTTATCGAGCTGCTTTATTTCATTTGATTACTCATGCTTATTCAAAAGCTTTGTTGTTTTTAGGATCAGGTTCCATTATTCATTCAATGGAATTGGTTGTTGGATATTCTCCAGATAAAAGTCAGAATATGGTTCTTATGGGTGGTTTAACAAAGCATGTACCAATTACAAAATTTTTTTTTTATTAGGTACACTTTCTCTTTGTGGTATTCCACCCCTTGCCTGTTTTTGGTCTAAAGATGAAATTCTTAATGATAGTTGGTTATATTCACCAATTTTTGCAATAATAGCCCTTTCCACAGCGGGACTAACTGCATTTTATATGTTTCGTATCTATTTACTTACTTTTGAAGGACATTTAAATCTTAATTTTAAAAATTATAGCGGAAAAACAAATAAATTCCTTTATTCAATATCTTTATGGGGTAAAAAAGGATCAAAAATAATGAGAAAAATAAATTGTTT